CAAGTTCGATCACACCTCCTCACTCTAGTTCTCACTTGCGTTCTTCCGATCGTACTTGTTTAGTACGCTCATACGTACGCTCATACGTACGCTCATACGTACGCTCATACGTACGCTCATACGTACGCTCATACGTACGCTCATACGTACGCTCATACGTACGCTCATACGTACGCTCATACGTACGCTCATACGTACGCTCATACGTACGCTCATACGTACACCTACACGCGTGTGTGTTTATTTCCAAAAAATATCTTAGGCAAACCCCCTTACCCCCGTTAAGAAATTTTATCATAATGACTTTTATTTCTTGCCAAACCCCTAAAACAAGAAAGCCATAAATGACAACAAAGACTTAACTTTTTAATTCCTAGATATTCATTATCCAATTCCCACTATATTTATTTATCTATAGACTTAATTTTATAATTATTTATGATCTAAAATTATAGAAATATAAATCACTCTATAGAGTTAACTTTTGTTAATGTAGCTTAATAATAAAGCAAAGCACTGAAAATGCTTAGATGAGCCCTAAGGGCTCCATAAACATTTAAAGGTTTGGTCCCAGCCTTACTATTAGTTGTTAGCAAATTTACACATGCAAGTATCCGCACTCCTGTGAGAATACCCTCTAGATCACTAGTGATTAAAAGGAGTAGGTATTAAGTACACTCTTTATAGAGTAGCTGAAGATACCTTGCTTAGCCACACCCCCACGGGAAACAGCAGTGATAAAAATTAAGCAATAAACGAAAGTTTGACTAAGTTATGCTAACAAAGGGTTGGTAAATTTCGTGCCAGCCACCGCGGTCATACGATTAACCCAAATTAATAGGATACCGGCGTAAAGCGTGTAAAAGATAATAAACAAACAAATAAATAAAGATAAAATTTAACTAGGCCGTAGAAAGCAACAGTTAAAATTAAAATATACTACGAAAGTGACTTTACTTACTCTGATACACGATAGCTGAGATCCAAACTGGGATTAGATACCCCACTATGCTCAGCCCTAAACTTAAGTAATTTTTAAACAAAATTACTCGCCAGAGAACTACTAGCAACAGCTTAAAACTCAAAGGACTTGGCGGTGCTTTATACCCATCTAGAGGAGCCTGTTCTATAATCGATAAACCCCGATAAACCTCACCACCCCTTGCTAATCCAGCTTATATACCGCCATCTTCAGCAAACCCTAAAAAGGAGTAATAGTAAGCATAAGTATTTGACATAAAAACGTTAGGTCAAGGTGTAGCTTATGAGGTGGGAAGAAATGGGCTACATTTTCTATAAACAGAACATATACGAAAGTTCCTATGAAATTAGTAACTAAAGGAGGATTTAGTAGTAAGTCAAGAATAGAGTGCTTGACTGAATTAGGCCATGAAGCACGCACACACCGCCCGTCACCCTCCTCAAGTATACTTTACTAATTAAGATTCCTAATTTATAGTATCTAAATATTAGAGGAGATAAGTCGTAACAAGGTAAGCATACTGGAAAGTGTGCTTGGATTAATCAAAGTGTAGCTTAATAAAAGCATCTGGTTTACACCCAGAAGATTTCATAGTATTTGACCACTTTGAACTAAATCTAGCCCAAACATAAAACTCCATTTGTATAAACAATATTTGCAGGCATAAAACAAAGCATTTATTATATTAAAGTATAGGAGATAGAAATTTTAATCTGGAGCTATAGAAGAAGTACCGTAAGGGAACGAGTGAAAGAACTATTAAAAGTAACAAATAGCAAAGATTACCCCTTGTACCTTTTGCATAATGATTTAACTAGAAAAAACTTAGCATAGCGACCTTAAGTTAAGTACCCCGAAACCAGACGAGCTATCCATGAACAGCTATAATGAGCCAACTCATCTATGTAGCAAAATAGTGAGAAGATTTATGGATAGAGGTGAAAAGCCTATCGAGCCTGGTGATAGCTGGTTGTCCAGCCAAGAATTTCAGTTCAACTTTAAATTTACCATATAAACTACCAATTCCTATGTAAATTTAAATGTTAGCCTGAAGAGGTACAGCTCTTCAGATCAAGGATACAACCTTAATTAGAGAATAAACTACATGAATTATCATAGTAGGCTTAAGAGCAGCCACCAATTAAGAAAGCGTTCAAGCTCAACAATTTTACTCAACTTAATTCCATTATTCAAATTTAATTCCTAATTACACACTGGACTAATCTATGGTTTCATAGAAGAAATACTGTTAATATGAGTAACAAGATTAACATCTCCAAGCGTAAACTTATGTCAGACCAGATAATAACTGATAGTTAACAGCCTACTAAACAAAACCTAACATTAACTATTTAGACATTCACTGTTGACCCGACCCAGGAGCGCATAATAGGAAAGATTTAAAGAAGTAAAAGGAACTCGGCAAACATAAACCCCGCCTGTTTACCAAAAACATCACCTCTAGCATTATTAGTATTAGAGGCACTGCCTGCCCAGTGACAACTGTTAAACGGCCGCGGTATCCTGACCGTGCAAAGGTAGCATAATCATTTGTTCCTTAAATAGGGACTTGTATGAATGGCCACACGAGGGTTTAACTGTCTCTTACTTCCAATCAGTGAAATTGACCTTTCCGTGAAGAGGCGGAAATAATTTAATAAGACGAGAAGACCCTATGGAGCTTTAATTAACTAATCCAACAGAATTATTATCTACCCACAAGGAATAAACTTCTATTCTATCTGGATTAAAAATTTCGGTTGGGGTGACCTCGGAGCATAAAAAAACCTCCGAGAATTTATACTAAGACCAACAAGTCAAAGTAACGATGCTTATTATGATCCAGTAAAACTGATCAACGGAATAAGTTACCCTAGGGATAACAGCGCAATCCTATTTAAGAGTTCATATCGACAATAGGGTTTACGACCTCGATGTTGGATCAGGACATCCCAATGGTGCAGCAGCTATTAATGGTTCGTTTGTTCAACGATTAAAGTCCTACGTGATCTGAGTTCAGACCGGAGTAATCCAGGTCGGTTTCTATCTATTTAACATTTCTCCCAGTACGAAAGGATAAGAGAAATAGGGCCAACCCACAAACGAGCGCCCTCAAGCAAATAAATGATATTATCTTAATTTAATTAGCTTATTACCTACTCCACTTTAGACCAAAGTTTTCGTTAGAGTGGCAGAGCCCGGCAATTGCGTAAAACTTAAACCTTTATAACCAGAGGTTCAATTCCTCTCTCTAACAGAAATGCTCATAATTAATATTCTCACAATAATTGTACCAGTACTTCTTGCAGTAGCATTTCTAACTTTGATCGAACGAAAAGTTTTAGGCTATATACAACTACGAAAAGGTCCAAATGTCGTTGGACCATATGGACTCCTCCAACCTATTGCTGATGCAGTAAAATTGTTTACTAAAGAACCATTACGTCCCCTAACTTCATCAATTACCATATTCATTTTAGCCCCAATCCTAGCATTGACACTAGCCCTAACTATATGAATTCCACTACCAATACCCTATCCTCTCATTAATATAAACCTAGGAATACTATTTCTACTAGCTGTATCAAGTCTTTCAGTTTACTCAATCCTATGATCAGGCTGAGCATCAAATTCAAAATACGCATTAATCGGAGCACTACGAGCAGTAGCCCAAACTATCTCATATGAAGTTACCCTCGCCATTATTCTCCTTTCTGTTTTATTAATAAATGGGTCATTTACCTTAAGCACACTTATTACCACTCAAAAATTTTCATGACTATTACTATCCACATGACCTCTGGCTATAATATGATTCATTTCTACATTAGCAGAAACAAACCGAGCCCCATTTGATTTAACAGAAGGAGAATCAGAACTAGTCTCAGGATTCAACGTCGAATATGCTGCAGGACCATTCGCACTATTTTTTTTAGCAGAATATGCTAACATCATCATAATAAACATCTTAACAACTATTCTATTCCTAGGCTCATTTCACATAATTCACGCACCAGAACTATATTCTATTAACTTTACAATCAAAGCACTACTATTAACTATCTCATTCCTATGAGTACGAGCATCATACCCTCGATTCCGATACGACCAACTAATACATTTATTATGAAAAAATTTTTTACCTTTAACACTTGCCATATGTATGTGACATGTATCACTACCAATCTTCACATCAAGTATTCCACCACAAACATAGAAATATGTCTGATAAAAGAGTTACTTTGATAGAGTAAATAATAGAGGTTTAAGCCCTCTTATTTCTAGAATTATAGGAATTGAACCTACCCCTGAGAAATCAAAAATCTCCGTGCTACCAGACTACACCATATTCTAAGTAAGGTAAGCTAAATCAAGCTATCGGGCCCATACCCCGAAAATGTCGGTTAATACCTTCCCCTACTAATAAACCCCCTCATTATAACCATAATTATAACTACAATTATACTAGGGACACTAATCGTGTTAACAAGCTCCCACTGATTTATAATCTGAATTGGCTTTGAGATAAATATACTTGCAATCATTCCAATATTAATAAAAAAATATAATCCACGTTCAATAGAAGCCTCAACAAAATATTTCATAACCCAAGCTACAGCCTCCATAATCCTCATATTAGCAATTATTATTAACTTATTAAATTCAGGTCAATGAACTATTATTAATATTACAAATTTTACAGCATCAATATTAATAACAATAGCTCTTGTAATAAAATTAGGTCTATCTCCATTCCATTTCTGAGTGCCAGAGGTCACACAAGGAATTCCACTATCATCAGGATTAGTTCTACTTACATGGCAAAAAATTGCTCCACTATCCGTACTCTACCAAATTTTTCCATCAATCAACCTAAATTTACTACTTATGATATCTATATTATCCTTAATTGTAGGAGGCTGAGGAGGACTTAATCAAACCCAACTACGAAAAATCATAGCCTACTCATCTATTGCACACATAGGATGAATAACAGCTATTTTAATTTACAATCCTAACCTCATACTCCTAAACCTAGTTATCTACATTATTATAACCATTTCAACATTCATGTTATTCATATTCTCATCTTCAACCACAACATTATCATTATCTCTCATATGAAATAAATCACCAATAATCACAATCTTAATCCTACTAACTATATTATCATTAGGGGGATTACCTCCCCTAACAGGATTTCTACCCAAATGAATAATCATCCAAGAACTAACAAAAAATAGTGATGTAATTTTGCCAACTATCATAGCAATTACTTCATTACTTAATTTATTTTTCTATATACGACTAACATACTCAACTTCACTAACAATATTCCCTACAACAAACAACATTAAAATAAAATGACAATATGAAAACATAAAACAAATTCCACTTATAGCACCAATAATTACAATTTCTACCATAACCCTACCCCTAACCCCTCTTCTAATTTCATTATATTAGGAATTTAGGTTAGACCAGACCAAGGGCCTTCAAAGCCCTAAGCAAGTACAAATTTACTTAATTCCTGAAATAAGGATTGCAAGACTCCATCTTACATCAATTGAATGCAAATCAACCACTTTAATTAAGCTAAATCCTTCCCTAGATTGGTGGGCTATCATCCCACGAAATTTTAGTTAACAGCTAAATACCCTAAGCAACTGGCTTCAATCTACTTCTCCCGCCTTCCGAAAAAATAAAAAAGGAGAAGGCGGGAGAAGCCCCGGCAGAATTGAAGCTGCTTCTTTGAATTTGCAATTCAATATGATATTCACCACAGGACTACTGGTAAAAAGAGGAGTTACCCTCTGTCTTTAGATTTACAGTCTAATGCTTACCTCAGCCATTTTACCTATGTTCGTAACCCGTTGACTATTCTCTACTAATCATAAAGATATCGGTACATTATATATAATTTTTGGTGCTTGAGCCGGAATAGCTGGTACAGCTTTAAGCATTTTAATTCGCGCCGAGCTTGGCCAACCAGGAGCGTTATTAGGCGACGATCAAATTTATAATGTAATCGTAACTGCACATGCATTCGTTATAATTTTCTTTATAGTTATACCTATTATATTAGGAGGCTTCGGAAATTGACTAATTCCATTAATAATTGGAGCTCCTGATATAGCATTCCCACGAATAAATAATATAAGCTTTTGACTTCTTCCTCCCTCCTTCCTTCTACTTATAGCTTCATCAACAGTTGAAGCAGGTGCCGGAACAGGATGAACTGTTTATCCACCATTAGCTGGCAATCTCGCCCACGCCGGAGCATCAGTAGATCTTGCTATCTTTTCTCTTCACTTAGCTGGGGTATCCTCAATCTTAGGTTCCATTAACTTTATTACTACTATTATCAATATGAAACCACCAGCCTTATCTCAATATCAAACACCTTTATTCGTATGATCAGTCCTAATCACAGCTGTTCTATTGCTTTTATCACTCCCAGTATTAGCTGCCGGGATCACTATATTATTAACAGATCGTAATTTAAACACCACTTTTTTTGATCCTGCCGGAGGTGGAGACCCTATTCTATACCAACATCTTTTCTGATTTTTCGGCCATCCAGAAGTATATATTTTAATTCTCCCTGGCTTCGGTATAATTTCACACATTGTGACTTACTACTCAGGTAAAAAAGAGCCTTTCGGCTATATAGGCATAGTCTGAGCTATAATATCAATTGGGTTCCTAGGCTTTATTGTTTGAGCCCATCATATATTCACAGTAGGCCTAGATGTAGACACCCGAGCCTATTTTACATCCGCAACTATGATTATTGCTATTCCAACAGGCGTTAAAGTCTTCAGCTGACTTGCTACTTTACATGGAGGCAATATCAAATGAGCCCCAGCAATATTATGAGCACTAGGCTTCATTTTCCTATTTACAGTGGGAGGTCTAACAGGTATCGTCTTAGCTAACTCATCCCTAGATATTGTATTACATGACACTTATTATGTAGTTGCCCATTTCCACTATGTCTTATCAATAGGAGCTGTATTCGCTATTATTGCAGCTTTCGTACACTGATTCCCCCTATTCACAGGATTCACATTGAACTCTACCTGAGCAAAAATTCATTTTGCCATCATATTTGTAGGAGTAAACATAACATTCTTTCCACAACATTTCCTAGGTCTATCAGGAATACCTCGTCGTTACTCTGATTATCCAGACGCTTATACAGCATGAAACACAGTCTCTTCTATAGGGTCATTTATTTCACTAACAGCTGTAGTACTTATAGTATTCATAGTCTGAGAAGCTTTTGCTTCAAAACGAGAAGTATCAGCAGTTGAATTAACAACTACTAACATTGAATGACTTTATGGATGTCCCCCTCCATTCCATACATTTGAAGAACCTGTCTACGTCAATTCTAAATAATTAAGAAAGGAAGGAATCGAACCCCCTAAAATTGGTTTCAAGCCAACCTCATAACCCTTATGTCTTTCTCAATAATGAGATGCTAGTAAAACATTACATTACTTTGTCAAAGTAAAATTACAAGTGAAAACCTTGTGTGTCTCTATGGCTTACCCATTCCAAATAGGCTTACAAGACGCAACATCTCCAATCATAGAAGAACTAATAAATTTTCATGATCATGCACTTATGATTGTATTTTTAATCAGTACACTAGTCCTATATATTATTTCTTCCATATTAACAACTAAGCTTACTCATACTAGCACAATAGATGCTCAAGCTGTAGAAACAATCTGAACTATTCTTCCAGCCATTATCTTAATTATAATTGCACTACCATCTTTACGAATCTTATATATAATGGATGAGATTAATAATCCAACTCTTACAGTAAAAACTGTCGGCCACCAATGATACTGAAGCTACGAATATACTGACTATGATGAACTAAATTTTGACTCCTATATAATCCCAACTACTGATTTAAAACCTGGAGACCTACGACTTTTAGAAGTAGATAACCGAGCAGTATTACCAATAGAAATAACAGTGCGAGTCCTTATTACATCTGAAGACGTACTTCACTCATGAGCAGTACCTTCCCTGGGTCTAAAAACTGATGCCATTCCAGGACGACTAAACCAAACAACCCTTTTAGCAACACGTCCCGGCTTATATTATGGTCAATGCTCAGAAATTTGTGGTTCAAATCACAGTTTTATACCTATTGTCCTAGAACTAGTTCCATTAAAAATCTTTGAAAAATGATCATCTTCAATAATTTAAACTCATCAAGAAGCTAAATTTCAGCATTAACCTTTTAAGTTAAAGAGTGGGATCTTAAAGTCCCCTTGATGGAATGCCACAACTAGATACTTCTACATGATTCATTACTATTCTTTCAATACTATTAACCCTTTTTATTATATTTCAACTAAAAGTATCTAAATATCTTTATCCTATGAATCCAGAATTAAAATCCCTAAAAACATTAAAACATAATAACCCCTGAGAATTAAAATGAACGAAAATTTATTCGCCTCTTTCGCTACCCCAACAATAATAGGATTTCCTATTGTAATTATAATTATTATATTCCCAAGCATTCTATTCCCAAATCCCAACCGACTAATTAATAACCGTCTAGTAACCCTCCAACAATGATTGATTCAACTAATCTCGAAACAAATAATAGCAATTCATAATCAAAAAGGACAGACATGAACATTAATGTTAATTTCACTTATCCTTTTTATTGGTTCAACTAATCTCCTGGGATTATTACCCCATTCATTCACCCCTACAACTCAACTCTCAATAAATTTAGGTATAGCTATCCCACTATGAGCTGGTGCAGTCATTACAGGTTTCCGATATAAAACTAAAGCCTCACTAGCCCACTTTCTTCCCCAAGGAACCCCCTTGCCACTAATCCCAATATTAATTATTATCGAAACAATTAGCTTATTCATTCAACCCATAGCACTCGCTGTACGACTTACGGCAAATATTACCGCCGGACATCTACTAATTCACCTAATCGGAGGAGCAACATTAGTACTCATAAGTATTAGCCCTATTACAGCTTTTATTACCTTTATTATTCTTGTTATATTAACAATCCTAGAATTTGCTGTAGCATTGATCCAAGCCTACGTCTTCACTCTCTTAGTTAGCCTTTATCTGCATGATAATACATAATGACACACCAAACCCACGCTTATCACATAGTTAACCCTAGTCCATGACCACTTACAGGAGCTTTATCTGCCCTCTTATTAACTTCAGGCCTAGTGATATGATTCCACTTTAATTCAATAACCCTCCTATCACTTGGACTCTTAACCAACATTTTAACTATATATCAATGATGACGAGACGTAATCCGTGAAGGAACTTTCCAAGGCCATCATACTCCTATCGTCCAAAAAGGCTTACGATATGGAATAATTCTTTTTATTATCTCAGAAGTCTTTTTCTTCGCCGGGTTTTTCTGAGCTTTCTACCATTCTAGCTTAGCCCCAACACATGAACTTGGAGGTTATTGACCACCAGCAGGTATTAAACCCCTCAATCCCCTTGAAGTTCCACTCCTCAATACCTCTGTCCTCTTAGCCTCCGGAGTATCAATCACCTGAGCCCACCATAGCCTAATAGAAGGAAATCGTAAACATATGATTCAAGCATTATTTATTACAATTGCACTTGGTGTTTATTTCACAGCACTACAAGCAGCTGAGTATTATGAAGCCCCATTTACCATTTCAGACGGAATTTACGGATCAACATTCTTCATAGCAACAGGTTTTCATGGCTTCCATGTCATTGTCGGATCTACATTCCTTACAGTATGTTTCCTACGACAACTAAAATTTCACTTTACATCTAAACATCACTTCGGATTTGAAGCAGCCGCTTGATACTGACACTTTGTAGATGTAGTTTGATTATTCCTCTACGTTTCTATTTATTGATGAGGCTCATATTCTTTTAGTATAACTAGTACCACTGACTTCCAATCAGCCAGCCCCAGTATAAATCTGGGAAAGAATAATAAATATAATATTGGCATTATTAACAAACATTAGCCTAGCCTCAATCTTAGTATTAGTAGCATTCTGATTACCTCAACTTAATATCTATGCAGAAAAAGCCAGTCCCTATGAATGTGGATTTGACCCCATAGGCTCTGCTCGCCTACCATTTTCAATAAAATTTTTCCTAGTTGCTATTACATTTCTCCTATTTGACCTTGAAATTGCACTCCTTTTACCTCTACCTTGAGCATCACAAACAACACAACTAAATACCATAGTCACAATAGCATTGACACTTATTACCTTACTAGCAATAAGCCTAGCCTACGAATGATTTCAAAAGGGCCTTGAATGAACTGAATAATAGTAATTAGTTTAAATAAAATAAATGATTTCGACTCATTAGATTGTGACTCTACTCACAATTACTAAATGTCTTTAGTTCATATAAACATCGGACTAGCATTTATAGTAGCTTTTCTAGGCCTATTAATATACCGCTCACACCTTATATCATCTCTTTTATGCCTAGAAGGAATAATATTATCCCTATTTATCATAATAACTATCATAACACTTAATATACACTTTACATTAGCTAATATATTACCAATTATCCTTCTAGTCTTCGCGGCCTGTGAAGCAGCAGTTGGACTATCCCTTCTCGTCATAGTATCCAATACATACGGTGTTGACTATGTACAAAACCTAAACCTGCTACAATGCTAAAAATTATTATACCTACTATTATACTCATCCCTCTGACCTGACTATCTAACAAAAATTACATATGAATTAATACAACTTTATACGCTATACTTATTAGCTTAACAACATTACCACTATTTAATCAACCCAATAATAACGACATTTATTTTTCTACAACTTTTTTCTCAGACTCCTTATCCGCGCCACTATTAACTTTAACTACATGATTACTACCACTGATACTAATAGCTAGCCAAAATCATCTAGTAAATGAACTAGAAGTACGAAAAAAATTATATGTCTCTATACTAATCTTACTTCAAATTTTTCTAATCATAACCTTCTCAGCAACAGAACTAATTATATTTTATATCCTATTTGAAGCTACACTACTTCCAACATTAATTATTATTACACGATGAGGAAACCAAACTGAACGCCTTAATGCAGGTCTTTATTTCCTTTTCTATACTCTAGTTGGCTCACTCCCTTTATTAGTCGCACTACTATATATTCAAAATTCATCTGGCACATTAAATTTTTCACTTACACAATTTTGAGCTCAAATATTACCAAACTCATGATCCAGTGACTTCTTATGATTAGCATGCATAATAGCATTCTTGGTAAAAATACCTTTATATGGACTTCACCTATGACTTCCCAAAGCACATGTTGAAGCTCCTATCGCAGGCTCTATAGTCCTTGCAGCTGTATTACTAAAATTAGGGGGTTACGGGATAATACGTATTACTATTATCCTTAATCCCATCACAGAATCAATAGCTTATCCATTTCTTCTTCTATCATTATGAGGAATAATTATAACTAGCTCAATTTGTTTACGACAAACAGATTTAAAGTCATTAATTGCTTATTCATCTGTTAGTCATATAGCTTTAGTAATTGTCGCCATTCTAATTCAAACCCCATGAAGTTATATAGGAGCAACAGCTCTAATAATCGCTCATGGACTTACTTCATCTATACTTTTCTGCCTAGCCAATACTAACTATGAACGTGTCCATAGCCGAACTATAATTCTAGCACGAGGTTTACAAACAATCTTACCACTCATAGCAACATGATGATTATTAGCTAGTCTGACTAACCTCGCTCTTCCACCAACAATTAATCTAATTGGAGAACTAATAATTATAATAACTTCCTTCTCATGGTCTAACTTTACAATTATCTTAATAGGAATTAATGTAGTAATCACGGCCCTTTATTCACTCTATATGCTCATTATAACCCAACGAGGAAAATTCTCATATCACGTTAATTCAATTAAACCTACCTTTACACGAGAAAATTCCCTAATAGCCCTTCATATTATTCCTCTCCTACTATTATCTCTTAACCCTAAATTAATTTTAGGTACATTATACTGTAAATATAGTTTAACCAAAAATATTAGATTGTGAATCTAATGATAGAAGCTAACATCTTCTTATTTACCGAGAAAGACTGCAAGAACTGCTAACTCATGCTTCCATATGTAAAAATATGGCTTTCTTACACTTTTAAAGGATAGAAGTAATCCGTTGGTCTTAGGAACCAAAAAATTGGTGCAACTCCAAATAAAAGTAATAAATCTTTATACCTCAGTCCTCATTACTTCTTTATTTATATTAATTATCCCAGTTCTTATATCTCTGACCCCAATTTACAAAACAACCCAATATCCCTATTACGTAAAAACTATTATTTCATATGCTTTTTTTACTAGCCTAATTCCTACCTTAATTTTCATTAACTCAGGACATGAAGCAATCATCTCAAACTGACACTGAATAACGATTCAAACAATCAAATTATCACTGAACTTTAAATTAGATTACTTCGCTATACTCTTTATCCCAGTAGCCCTATTCGTAACATGGTCCATTATAGAATTTTCAATATGGTATATACATTCAGATCCTTATATCAATCGATTTTTCAAATACTTACTTATATTCCTTATTACTATAATAATCTTAGTCTCAGCTAACAATCTATTCCAGTTATTTATTGGCTGAGAAGGAGTTGGCATTATATCCTTCCTATTAATCGGCTGATGATATGGCCGAGCCGACGCCAACACAGCTGCCCTCCAAGCTATTCTTTATAATCGAATTGGCGATGTTGGTTTTATTTTATCAATAGCCTGATTTTTATATTATTCCAACTCATGAGAACTTCAACAAATCTTTATATTAGATTTAAACAGTAATACCCTTCCACTGCTAGGATTAATCCTAGCAGCTACCGGAAAATCAGCTCAATTTGGTCTTCATCCATGACTCCCCTCAGCAATAGAGGGTCCTACTCCAGTATCAGCATTACTTCACTCTAGCACTATAGTTGTTGCAGGTATTTTCCTATTAATCCGATTTTATCCTCTAATTGAAAATAACTCCATAATACAATCCTTAATCTTATGTATAGGGGCAATCACCACATTATTCACTGCTATCTGTGCCCTTACCCAAAATGATATCAAGAAAATTATTGCTTTCTCTACTTCTAGTCAACTAGGATTAATAATAGTCACAATTGGAATTAATCAACCTCACTTAGCATTTCTACATATCTGTACCCATGCATTCTTTAAAGCAATACTATTTATATGTTCCGGATCTATCATCCATAATCTTAATGATGAACAAGACATCCGAAAAATAGGAGGCCTATATTATGCTATACCATTTACCACTACTTCCCTAATTGTTGGCAGCCTTGCACTTACAGGAACTCCATTCCTAACAGGTTTCTACTCCAAAGACCTAATTATTGAAGCAGCCAACACGTCGTATACCAACGCCTGAGCCCTATTAATTACTTTAATCGCAACCTCCCTCACAGCCGTCTACAGCACGCGAATCCTTTATTATTCACTACTAGGACAACCACGATGCCCTTCTCTAATTTTAATCAATGAAAATAACCCCCTATTAATTAATTCCATTAAACGCCTTCTAATCGGAAGTATCTTTGCCGGCTTTATTATTTCATTCAATTTAACTCCAATAACTATTCCTCAAATGACTATACCAACTTATTTAAAATTAACAGCTCTTATCATTACATTGACAGGCTTTATTTTAGCACTTGAACTTAACTTAATAACCCAAAAATTTATACTATCTTATCCACACAACTATCACAAATTCTCAAACATACTAGGCTTTTTCCCTACCGTAATACACCGCCTATTTCCCTCAACTAGCCTATTAATAAGCCAAAAGTTCTCCTCCATATTATTAGACCTAACTTGAATAGAAAATATCTTACCAAAATCAATTTCCAATTTTCAAGCCCTATCTTCTATTACAGTATCAAACCAAAAAGGACTTATTAAATTATACTTCCTATCTTTTCTGATTACATTATTTATTAGTCTAATATTACTTAATTTCCACGTGTAATCTCTATAACAACAATAATACAAGTAACTAAAGACCATCCAGAGACAATCACAAGCCAGTAACCATAACTGTAAAGGGCAGCTACACCCATAGCTTCCTCACTAAAAATACCAGACTCCCCAGTATCATAAATAATTCAATCACCTTCACTATTAAAATTTAACACTAACTCAAACTTTAAATCTTCTTCCTCTAATAATAAATACAGAATCAACGCAATCTCCCCAATAAATCCTAATAAAAACGTCAACAGAACCGTATTATTAGATACCCACACCTCAGGGTATTCTTCTATTGCTATAGCAGTAGTGTACCCAAATACAACTAACATACCCCCTAAATAAACTAAAAACACCATTAAACCAAGAAAAGAACCACCATAATTTAATACAACACCACAACCCACTCCACCACTAATAATTAACCCTACACCCCCATAAATTGGAGAAGGTTTTGAAGAAAAACCTACGAAACTCACTACAAAAATAGTACTTAAAATAGTAACAATATATGTCATCATAATTCCCACATGGAATCTAACCATGACCTATGACATGAAAAATCATTGTTGTTATTCAACTATAGGAACTCATGATCAACCTCCGAAAAACTCACCCATTAATAAAAATTATTAATAATTCCTTTATTGACCTCCCAGCCCCATCAAATATTACATCATGATGAAACTTTGGCTCCCTCCTAGGCATCTGCCTTATCATCCAAATTTTAACTGGCCTTTTCCTAGCAATACATTATACATCAGACACTATAACCGCTTTCTCATCAGTAACCCATATCTGCCGAGATGTTAACTACGGGTGATTAATCCGATATCTTCACGCTAACGGAGCTTCTATATTTTTCATCTGCCTATTTCTTCATGTAGGACGAGGCCTCTACTATGGCTCTTATATATTCTTAGAGACATGAAATATCGGGGTCCTCTTACTATTTGCAGTAATAGCTACAGCCTTTATAGGGTATGTATTACCATGAGGACAGATATCCTTTTGAGGGGCAACCGTTATTACTAATTTACTTTCAGCCATCCCATATATTGGCTCTGACCTAGTTGAATGAATTTGAGGGGGATTCTCCGTAGATAAAGCCACCCTCACTCGATTTTTTGCTTTCCACTTCATTTTACCCTTTATTATCGCGGCCCTAGCCGGAGTTCACCTTTTATTTCTCCATGAAACAGGATCAAATAATCCAATTGGTATCTCCTCAGACGCCGATAAAATTCCATTCCACCCTTACTATACGATTAAAGATATTCTAGGTGTCCTTCTTTTAATCTTAATTTTAATAACCCTGGTATTATTTTCTCCAGACCTACTTGGAGACCCAGACAACTATACCCCAGCAAATCCACTTAACACACCCCCACATATTAAACCCGAATGATATTTCCTATTTGCATATGCTATTCTTCGCTCAATTCCTAATAAACTAGGAGGAGTACTAGCCTTAATCATATCAATCCTAATTCTAGCAATCATTCCCTTACTCCATACATCTAAACAACGAAGTCTAACATTTCGTCCAATTAGTCAATGTTTATTTTGAATTTTAGTAGCTGACTTAATTACACTCACATGAATCGGGGGCCAACCAGTTGAACATCCATTTATTATCATCGGCCAGTTAGCTTCAATCCTCTACTTTTTCCTAATCCTAATCTTAATGCCAATCACAAGTTTACTAGAAAATAATCTACTCAAATGAAGAGCCTCTGTAGTATAATAATTACACTGGTCTTGTAAACCAGAAATGGAGAATTAAATCTCCCCGAGACATCAAGGAAGAAGCATCCGCCCCACCATCAACACCCAAAGCTGACATTCTGTTTTAAACTATTCCTTGTAAGCTTTGTCCATACACTTAAATTTCTTTTCCTATAGATTTAAACCATAAAATTTAATTAATCCTATTTTTATTATTATTCTATTCAACACCCATACATCCACAACACAAACTTACCACTTCACTCTCATCGACACTTTAATCTCCACCCACTAAAGAATCATTAAGTATTATTACTCACTCCATAATATACAACTAGTTCATTATTATGAATAATTAATATTCACATTTCATTATTCATCATGTACCCATACATGACATGTAAACCTACATTACATTAACATCCCATTTTCAAGTATGTAAACCAAGTCATTCAATAAATATCTATGCATAATATGGATACATTGTACATTTCATTATTATTTGGTATTATATATATATACATTCATACATGCTATGTATAACGTACATTAACTTATATCCCACATGCATATAAGCATGTAAATTATATTATTTATCATACATTCATACATATTATGTATAACGTACATTAACTTATATTCCACATGCATATAAGCAAGTACATATTATTTATTATCTGACATAGACATATTATTATTAATCGGGCATAGCACATCTCATTTTATCAATTCACGTCCACACGCATATCACCTCCAATGGGTTATTTCTCGATTCACCATCTCACGTGAAATCATCAACCCTTGCGAGCAGTATACCTCTTCTCGCTCCGGGCCCATATTAACTTGGGGGTTACTATCCTCACATTTTACCTGGCATCTGGTTCTTTCTTCAGGACCATCTCACCTAAAACCGTCCACTCTTTCCCCTTAAATAAGACATCTCGATGGATTAATGTCTAATCAGCCCATGCTCACACATAACTGTGGTTTCAGACATTTGGTATCTTTTTTTTTTGGGGGGGAGAACTTGCTATGACTCAGCTAACATTTAACCTCTCAGATTCAATTGTAGCTGGGCTTATTCTCTATGGGGGCCGAAGTATAAATGCTTGACTTGACTTTTTCCTTGCAAGAAGTACTGGAAATTAATGGTTACAGGACATAACTGTGTTTTACATGGTAAAGTTTCCTAAACATGAGGTATGTGGATTCAAGTATTGTTTAGTCAATGGATACAGGACATATTTTTATTATTCCCCGGGTCTCGACACACGTACGCTCACACGTACGCTCACACGTACGCTCACACGTACGCTCACACGTACGCTCACACGTACGCTCACACGTACGCTCACACGTACGCTCATACGTACGCTCATACGTACGCTCATACGTACGCTCATACGTACGCTCATACGTACGCTCATACGTACGCTCATACGTACGCTCATACGTACGCTCATACGTACGCTCATACGTACGCTCATACGTACGCTCATACGTACGCTCATACGATCAGCTCCTCGGATCTGTGTTTATTTACA